GAAGGCTAGGGGTTATAGTCGACGTTGGTTGATCATTTTTAACGTTTCTAATTCAAAACCGAACATGAAATTTTGGTTTCATTCGGCTCCTTTATAGAAGATCGATGTATTCCCAAAGAGAAAAATTAGATCCATAACATCTATGTTAGCTTTTCTGTATGAATCCATCCGAAGCTACTTGCTTTCTAGATGATCCCTCTAGAGGAGGGGGATTATACTAAATCCATTTAGTCTAGTTACTTCGTTCCCTATTTCCACTCGCAGGATCCTGAGGAAAAGAATTAGGTTTCCACCGAGCTGAAACAATATGCTGATGGTTCTAGTAAACCAAAACCATCGTTTTATAGCTATTTGGCTTCAATTTCCCTTTTACAAAAAAAAATTGAAGATCTAGTTACGATTGGAAATAAACTTTTGTATCTTCATCCATAGATCCTTTATTCATACTCATTCAATTGGAAGAGTTAATCCAATCCAAAAAAATTATGCTTCGCGACTCCATATCCATAATCCAATCTTTTTTATTCAATTTCTAATTGGCCTTTGGATACAAATCGTGAGAATGTATATTCTTCCTCAAATATACTATTGAGAGGTAAAGGATTAAACCTTTTTAAGAAATAAAGTTTTTGATCGGAATATGAAAAAAACTGAAAGACCCCTTAACTATTTAAGTTTTTGATAGAACGAATCACACTTTTACCACTAAACTATACCCGCTATATATTTATTATTGTATATGAATGGACCATTTGTCGAACAAAAGAGTGAGGCGCAATCAAGATAGCATCAGAATCATGAAAATTTTAGCGTTGACGCTTCGTCCCGCCGGGGACTTAGACTTAAATAGGCGAAGAGCAGAAAGCTTACTTAAATAACATAAAAAAAGTTATAGTTATATTATACTTTTCTTTTCGTTTGATACGAAGTCATTACTGACAGTCCCGGTCCGAAAGAATCATTGAAGCTGGATCATAGAAAGGATGAAATCTGCATAATACATGGTTTATTTTTTTCAACTTCTCTTTCAACTGCCAGATCTTACTTATGAATTAAGAATTCGGGTCAATTGGATCTCAATTGTTCAAATAAAGCTTGTCTCTTGAACAAATAAATGAGTTATATTATAACTACGTTTATAAATATGTGTGTTTAATATTTAATATTAAGTAATAATATTAAGATTAATACTTAATATTATATTAAGTATTAATAATAAGAAATGACACTTCAACAAGTATTTTTGATTGATATCAAATCATTATTAAATCATTTGATCTATGGAAATACTGGCCTGGCCCGGCCAGTACTTAAACCAAGCCGGGGGAATAAACCTTTCGTACAAAATAAAAGAAGTAGGGTATTTTTCTATTGGGGATATCCGTTTCGAATCATTATCTAAATTGAATTCCTGATCAAATTTCTTCTTATATATATATATATTTATCCTATATAGATATATATTACTTTATTGTTCTTTTTATATATCTTTACTTCACGTGTCACATCACATAAAAAATTTTCCATTTTAAAATGGGGATGGGGAGAGATGGCTGAGTGGACTAAAGCGGCGGATTGCTAATCCGTTGTACGAGTTATTCGTACCGAGGGTTCGAATCCCTCTCTCTCCGCTTCTTCTTATTACTTGAAGACTTTCGAATTCGAAGGAATTTCGATCTCTTGATTTTATCATAGGTAAATGTATGGAATAGATAAAATCATAAGAAAAAAAAATTTAGAAAAAGCAGGAAAAACGAAAAATATCTTTTTTTTTATTCCTCACGTCCAGGATTACGCCCTGGATCATTGGATAAAAATCCGAAGATGAAGAGAGAAATAAAGAATATCACTACTGTATAAACGAATAGTTTGAGAGTAAGCATTACACAATCTCCAAGATCTTTTTTTTGAAAAAGGGAATAGGTTACTTATTTTTTACCACATACACTATTTTGTTTTGACATGACACCCCCAAAAAAATGAAGTGTTTTTTGAAAAGAAAGTCATTTTCACGAATTTCTTTGGAATAAGATTTTGATTCCTTCGTTATCAAAAATTTCTTGTCATATGAATAATTAGGTATTGTAGGCAACCTAATAAAGTCTTTGCTCACTGTAAGGTCAGAACGAGGAAATAAGTTGATCAAAATTCATCGCCGTGGTTATTCAATATACAAGAATTTCGATTTTTGAATCGAGGGTTCATAATGTAAGACTTATCTGGTCTTATCAATTTTTCGAATTTTTATTTATCGAATAAATCATGAATTTAGCAGAGTATTAAATCATCGAAAACTTACAGCAGCTTGCCAAACAAAGGCTAAGAGAAAAAAAAGTACAGGTATGACAGGCATAACATCTACGATTGGATTTAAAAAAGCATAAGCTTCGGGCAATTTGGCGAAGAAAAAACTACTCGAATAAAAGATAGAATTAAGACAGATGCAGATTAAACTAAAGATATTAAGCATAACAAAATTTCGTTCTTGTAGATTAGATAATTTTATTCTGATTGAGTTTTTTTTTATAAGGGAAAAAAAAAAGACAAGTCAAAAAATCTTTCTTTTTTTCGAACTCTCCAAAATAAAAAAAAATCTTTCCTTCCATTCTCAAATGAGAATACAAGGAATTCCATTTTCATACAATATCTTAACTGAATTCTATGTAATGATCAATGAATTTTTTTGATTCTATATCTACATGTGTTGAATCCTAGCAACAATATATCCCCAATGTATTTATTGGGTTGGAATTGACGAATAACCAATACCAATATTAATGTTTATTAGTGTCGAATAGAAATTCGAAATGGGGCGTGGCCAAGCGGTAAGGCAGCGGGTTTTGGTCCCGTTACTCGGAGGTTCGAATCCTTCCGTCCCAGATCGTTTCCATCAGAAACGAAAGATGGGATCACATTGTATCCCACATGAAACATAAAATTGTTAACGAGAACAATCTTTTGTTCTGAATTCTAAGAATCATTCTTAGAATCATATTTTTTCTTTCATTTGGTTTCTCACAAACGTAATCAAGTGTCAAATGTGGGTGGAAATAAATATCTTTTTTTTTTTTGAATTCAAAAAAGAAATTCTGGGTTTATCATTCACATTCAGGATATGTTCGTACTACTCAATATTCATTTTAAAGTTAGTTACTTTTGGAAACTTTATGTCCCATATCTATGAAATGTCAATTCTCACATGAAGCATTCTGAATCAAAATGTGAATGAAAGAAAGGCCTCTTTATTCCCTTACCAAGGGTAAAAAGCCTAAAGTAAATAAATGGGGTATCCCAATTCCACAGTCTATGTGGAGACTAAAGAGTAGGGAGTTTTTGGTACTAATTTCATCACTGGTCTTAAAACTTCTAAAACTGGTGTGGGAAAAAAAAATAGTAAAAACGAATTGATCTGGACCCCATTTTTTTGTATTTTATCTGGTTCATCTTATATCTTATCCGGTACAAATGAATAATTGTAAATCAATGTAATGTAGCGATTGGGGGGAAATTCGTATATTGCATCTACTTGACTTTATGGAATTGATGGAAAAGAAAAATTCTTGAACCTGAAGTAAAACAAAATCTGTATTGTATAAAATCAAAAAGTTTTATTAATAATTGATTTTGTTCCGGGATTGCAAATCTATTAATATTAATATTAAAGGTTCTTCTTTTGAGGTTTATAGTTTATTTGTTCGAGAAAAATGGATCCTTCATGATTGATCGTCCCGAACAATCTTTTTAAGATGTAAATAAGTCTTAAGCAAACTTATTTATTCGTCTTTTTTAGAAATATGTTTCATTCATATGATAGAATATAGAGTTAAATAAATTGGATCCTTGCCGAGCCTTCCCCGGATAAATACTTATCTATCCATAGATAGATAGATAGATAGAAAGTATGTACTATTATATACCGGTATACACACACCGGTTGAGCCAATGACTATTCATGATTCCATATTGAATCAATTACATACCGGTTTGAAATAAAATTAGAGGAATGTTATGGTAAAACTTCGTTTGAAACGATGTGGTAGAAAGCAACGTGCGACTTGAAGGACATGATCGGCTGTGGATTCTTACATCCATCATTTTCTATAGGAATGAAGATGTTCTTAGCTCGACATAGTTTGTTCTGCTCTGTTAGGAACCTAATTTGTGTTAGGTTGTAAGTAAATAGTACATGATGGAGCTCGAGCAGAAAGGATTGATTCGTTTATCGGGGGGAAGAATCTAGGGTTAGTAACTATTAATAAGTTAGACCAACTTTGTAAGTATATCCTCAATATATAAATCGAAAGGTTAAAAAAATCAAAAAATCAAAGAAGTTTGAAAAATAAAAAGTAAAATTTTTCAGAATTGGTAAAACTATTTCGATCAAAAGTGTATCACAAGGGAATCCACCGTTCATATTCTATTTCTATAGTATAGAAAAAAATAACAAAAAACAAAAAGGTATGTTGCTGCTCTTTTGAAAGGAGTAAGGATCACCGAAGTAATGTCTAAACCCAATGATTTCACAAAGCAAAGATAAAGGATTCCGGAACAAGCAAACACTATTTTCAATTGTCTCAACAATTGAATCAGAATGAGGAATAAAAATAGATTCGAGATGAGACAAACAAAAGAGGTTAGAGACGGCTCAATAAATGTCTAAGGGTTTTCCTTCGAACTCTGTCAGAATTACCCAACTTGAGTTATGAGTACGAATGAGATTTCTTTTTTTCTGTAAGGAAGAATAAAAAAACGACTCAAATCATAGTCTAATTTATGATTTTATGGATCCATTTGCCATTATATACATATACAGAAATTTAGAATCCTTTTTTCTCGAGCCGTATGAGGAGAAAACCTCCCATACGTTTCTAGGGGGGGCATTGTTTATTTACATCTATTCCAATGAGCCATCTACCGAATCGTTGCAATTGATGTTCGATCCCGAAGAGAAGGAAGAGATCTTAGAAAAGTAGGTTTTTACGATCCGATAAAGAATCAAACTTATTTAAATGTTCCTGTTATTCTATATTTCCTTGAAAAAGGTGCTCAACCTACGGGAACTGTTTGTGATATTTTAAGGAAGGCAGAATTATTTCAAGAAAGAACTTCGATTCGAGTTAATTAAAGGAAAAAAACAAAATTAATAAATAAAAAAAAAGGGGGGGGGTAACTAGTATCTATCTTTGTGTAATTATTTACACACAATTTGTCTTTTTCTTGCTGTATTCATACTTAATTTACTTTTTTTCTTGTTTTGTTTGTTGCGGGAATCCACCAACAAACAAGGGGTTAATCTTGCTTATTGTACCTCTATTGATTGAATAAACCCGAGATTTTTTCTTTACTTTACCTCTTTCGTATTTTTTTTCATCCAAATTTATTATTTATGTTTATGTTGTGCCAATCCAACACAAGTCCTTATTTGATTTACTTAAATTTGTTTTCTTAACATTGGATTCATATTGACAATGGTGCATCGAAGAAATATAATTCGATCGTAGATAAATAGATCCGTTTATCTCCACCCCATATTGGTTTTTTCTTTCCTTCACTTCAGTCAAATGATGGGTTTGCCCTACCGGATTTACTGGCATACAAGATGTATTTTCTTAACGAAAAAGAAAAGAAAATTGATAAATAAAATGGTGGTTTGTCACAATTTTGACATCTCTATTGGGAATCTGTTGTTGTTTAATCTGATCTGTCCATTTTGGTATTTTGGTGTTTTTAATTGATCAACAAATCGAAAAGAAAGATTTGTTCTAGTTCAATGTTTTGACGGGGTCGTGCAGTGCAATTCAATTGATTTTTTTATTTTGACCGTATTTACATATCCTATTTATTTTATTCGGGTTGCTAACTCAACGGTAGAGTACTCGGCTTTTAAGTGCGACTATGATCTTTTACACATTTGGATGAAGCAACAGATTCGTCCAGACTATTGGTAGAGTCTATAAGACCACGACTGATCCTCAAAGGTAATGAATGGAAAAAACAGCATGTCGTAATAAAATATTATTATTTTTTTTATTATTTAATTATTAATAATTATTAATTATTTAATTTATTATTTAATTTATTATTTAATTAAAATTAAATTTATTATTTAATTAAAGTAGATTATTATTTAATTAAAGTAGAACTTTGAGTTTATCCTTACCGGATCGTTACAAATTTTTTTTCTTTTTGGAAGTGAAAAAAAAAAAATTCACATTTACAGTTGGGTCTAGTGAATAAATGGATAGAGCCCTATGGCTCTAATTCTGGTGAAATAAAAAGCAACGAGCTTTTGTTCTTAATTTGAATGATTACCCGATCTAATTAGACGTTAAAGATAGATTAGTGCCTGATGCGGGAAAGGGTGGGTTCTTTTGTGAGTGGACCATTGATTTTCTTTCTTTTTTTTTAATGAATCCTAATTATTCTTTATTATGGATTGGAGACGGATGTGTAGAAGAAACAGTATACTGATAAAGAGAATTTATTCCAAAGTCAAAAGAGCGATCGAGTTGCAAAAATAAAGGATTTTTTACCCTCTTGTAATTATAACGAACATAAACCAATTGGATAGAAAAGGAGAGGAAAAAGATCTGTTGATTGGACTCCCCTGTTTCCTTTGTTTGTGGGATATGTATTTTTTTCTTACTGTAATTATATACATAATATATACCCTGTTCTGACCATATTGCACTATGTATCATTTGATAACCCAAAAAATGAAATGGGTCCTGCCTCTGGTTCAAGTAGAAATGGAAATGGAAGAATTACAAGGATATTTAGAAAAAGATAGATCTCGGCAACAACACTTTCTATATCCGCTTCTCTTTAAGGAGTATATTTACACATTTGCTCATGATCGTGGTTTAAATGGTTCGATTTTTTACGAATCCACGGAAATTTTTGGTTATGACAATAAATCTAGTTCAGTACTTGTGAAACGTTCAATTATTCGAATGTATCAACAGAATTATTTGATTTATTCGGTTAATGATTCTAACCAAAATCGATTCGTTGGGCACAACAATTATTTTTATTTTCATTTTTATTCTCAGATGATATTGGAAGGTTTTGCAGTCATTGTGGAAATTCCATTCTTGCTGCGATTAGTATCTTCCCTCGAAGAAAAAAAAATACCAAAATCTCAGAATTTGAATTTACGATCTATTCATTCAATATTTCCCTTTTTGGAGGACAAATTATCGCATTTAAATTATGTGTCAGATATACTAATACCTTATCCCATCCATCTGAAAATCTTGGTTCAAATCCTTCAATGCTGGATCCAAGATGTTCCTTCTTTACATTTATTGCGATTCTTTCTTCACGAATATCATAATTGGAATAGTCTTATTACTCCGAATAATTCGATTTTTTTTTCAAAAGAAAATAAAAGACTATTTCGGTTCCCATATAATTCTTATGTATCTGAATGCGAATTTGTATTCGTTTTTCTTCGTAAACAATCTTCTTATTTACGATTAACATCTTCTGGAGCTTTTC